TTGAAGTATCAACTTAAGTACCGGAAGTTAAAAAATAAATGTTTAAAATTTGCTGAATTTTATTTTTTAAAAATAATTTAATTTTAGGGTACTAAAATTTGTGAAAATGGCAAAAAATCGTGTTTTTAAACCCGATTCCTAAAGATCTGCTGAGAGGGGTGTCACGAAATTTTTCGTTTTTTCTTTATTAAAAATTTAATATTTATATAGATATAATTTTTATAATTTATATAACGACTTAATATATAGAAAATTTTTTATATAATAATATATTATATATATATATACGTATATATAAATATAAAATATTATTTATATATCTTTAAATTAACAATAAAAGTGAAGCAAGATTTTCTATATATTCAAGATCTAAATATATACCCAACATAGTATATGAATAAGAACCGTTTAATAACGGAAAGAAAAAAACATATTATTATATAAATATTAAATTATTAGTTATAAAGATATCCGATACCCATCTATATTAATATAGTAAGTTATATTTACATATACGATACAAAGTCCAATATACTAAGAATAGGTATTATTATATAACAATTTAATATTTATATATTAATAATAATTATTAAATTATATATAAATAAATATAAATATAAAAATATAAACAATAATTATATTTATATATTTATTAATATTATATATATATATTATAATTATAAATATTATATTAAAATAAAATATTTATATATATATAATAGAATATATTTAAAAAAAAAAAGTAGTTTATCCAATATTTGATAAATTTCAATTAAATGCTGAATTTAAATAATAAAATTTATTAATAGTAAAATTTATTTTTTTATTATTTTTATAGAAATATTTAATTTATTAAGATAAACTATTTTTATAAATAGATTTATTTAATATTAATTCTAAAATTTTATTTAGTTTATAGAAAAATAAATATTTTATTATAAAATAAAATTATAAATAAAAATAAAATAAAATATAAGATTTAGATAAATTAAGTTATAAAAAAAATTAGTTGTCACAATTAATTTCAATTGCAAAAATTTGTTTAAAAATATTTAGAGGTTGTTTTACATTTTGCTTGAATTTTCTAGAAATTAAGTTGTATAGGGGCATACAGCTTAAAGGTTAGAGTTGCTATCTTGGGTAGGAAGTTAAATATTTTTAGTAAGCTAAAATAAAATTATAAATAAAAATAAAATAAAATATAAGATTTAGATAAATTAAGTTATAAAAAAAATTAGTTGTTACAATTAATTGCAATTGCAAAAATTTGTTTAAAAATATTTAGAGGTTGTTTTACATTTTGCTTGAATTTTCTAAAAATTAAGTTGTATAGGGGCATACAGCTTAAAGGTTAGAGTTGCTATCTTGGGTAGGAAGTTAAGTATTTTTAGTAACAAGTTTTTATAATAATAAAAGTTGTTATTTATTTATAGAATAAAATATGTGTAAAAATAGTTTTGTAAACTAAAAAAATTATTTTAGGTTTTTTCTGAAAAGTTTTATTTTGGCTTAGAAATTTTTTGTTTGCATTTATGTTATAAAAAGTTTATTTTTTAGATAGTTTAATTTTTAGTTAGTAATTTTAATTTAATATTTTTTAATGAATGATTTAGAAATGTAAAATAAGTTTTAATAAAATTTGTGCCAGCAATTGCGGTTAAACAAATAATACAAAAAAATGAGTTTTGAATATAATAAATTAATTTTATAAGAATTTTGAAATAATTTTATTAAGTGAAATTTTATTATTATGAAGTTTTTTTAATTTATAATGATTTTATAAAATTTTAAAAAGAAACTAGGATTAGATACCCTATTATTTTATTTTGTAAATTTAAAATTTAAAATATTAATAGAATAAGATCTTTAAAATTAAAAAATTTGGCGGTATTTTATTCAATTCAGAGGAACCTGTAGTATAATTGATAATCCACGATTTATTTTACTTTAGAAATGTTTGTATATCGTCGTTTTTAATGAATATTTTAATAGAATTTTAATATTCTAATAATTATCAAGAATAATTTATTTCAGATCAAGGTGCAGTTTTTTAAAGAAACTATGGGTTACAATTTTTTATTAAAATATGGATTGATTATTTAGAATAATTATGAAAGAGGATTTGGCTGTAAGATTAAAAAATTTAAGATCTGATAATTTGCTCTAAAATGTGCACATATTGCCCGTCATTTTCATTTAAATTGGAACAAGTCGTAACATAGTAGATGTACTGGAAAGTGTATCTAGTTTGATAACTAATTAAAGCTTTAAGGAAGTTTTTTATTTACATTAAAAGGATTTATTGAAATTCAATATAATTAGAATATAAATAAATTTATTTTTATTTAATTTTTAGAATAAACTTAAATTTTAGTTGTAAAACTAAATAATATAAATAATTATAGTTAATTAGTAATGAAAATGAAAATTTAATTAAATTAATATTTAATAAAGAAGAATTTAATTTTTGTACCTTGTGTATCAGGGTTGATTTAATAAAAATTGAAAATTTTAATTTTCCCGAATTAATAAGATCTAAAAATTTATTATTTAATTGTTTTATAAATTTTTATTATAAGTTTTTAGTAATGAAATGTTTTTCGTTTATTAAAATATCTGGTTTTTTTAGAAAAAAATTTAATTTTTATTTTAAAATTTTACTTTTTAATTTTTAATTTGTAAATTTTAAGTATAAAAAGTTTAGGGGATAAGCTTTAAACTTAATTATTAAAAATTTTGATAATTTTTATTTTAGTTTTACTAAAATTGTAAATCTTTGTATAATATAGAAATTAAAATATTTTTGATTTTTGATTTTTTAAAATTTTAAGTTTTTTATAAAAATTAAAAATTTAATTTTTAAATTTTTTTATTTATGATTAAATTAGTAAATAATTTTTTATTACATAAAAATTTTTCTTTGGTTAAGTTAAGGAATTCGGCAAATTTATTTTTCGCCTGTTTATTAAAAACATGTCTTTTTGATAAAAATATAAAGTCTAGTCTGCTCAATGAATAAAAATTTAAATAGCTGCAGTATTTTGACTGTACAAAGGTAGCATAATAAATAGTTTTTTAATTGAAAGCTGGAATGAAGGATTGGACGAGAAAATTACTGTCTCAATTTAAATAAAATTGAATTTAACTTTTTAGTTAAAAGGCTAAAATAGTTTTAAAAGACGAGAAGACCCTATAGAGTTTAATAATTAAATATTTTTAATTTAATTAGAATTATTAAATTTTGAATAGTAATTAATTATTTGGTTGGGGTGATTGGAAAATTTAAAAAACTTTTCTATTTAATAATTATTTATATATAATTTTATTTTCTATAAATTTTTAAATTTAAAATAAATTACCTTAGGGATAACAGCGTAATATTTTTTTAAAGTTCTTATTTAAAAATTTGTTTGCGACCTCGATGTTGGATTAAAATTTATTATTGGTGCAGAAGCTAATATATTGAGTCTGTTCGACTTTTAAAATTTTACATGATCTGAGTTTAAACCGGTGTAAGCCAGGTTGGTTTCTATCTTTAAAAATATAAAATTTTTTAGTACGAGAGGACCATAAATTTAATATAATATTTTATTTTTGAATAAAATTGTTACTTTGGCAGACTAGTGCAATTGATTTAGAATCATTTTATGTAAAATTTTACAGGTAATAAATTTTTGTTTTTTTAAATGATTTTTTTTTAATTATTTTAAATGTTTTATTATTGGTTGTTGGTGTCTTAGTTGGTGTAGCTTTTTTAACATTATTAGAACGAAAGGTTTTAGGTTATATTCAGATTCGCAAAGGCCCAAATAAGGTTGGGTTTATTGGAATTTTACAACCTTTTAGAGATGCAATTAAACTTTTTTCTAAAGAACAGACAAATCCAATTTTATCTAATTTTTTTATATATTATTTTTCTCCCATATTAAGATTATTTTTGGCTTTGAGAATATGGTTATGTTTTCCAATGTTAACATTTTTTTTAAATTTTTCATTTGGAATTTTATTTTTTTTATGTTGTTCAAGATTAGGTGTGTATATAATTATAATTTCTGGATGGTCTTCTAATTCTAATTATTCAATACTTGGGGGAATACGGGCTGTTGCTCAAACTATTTCTTATGAAGTAAGATTTTTTTTGATTTTGTTATCATTTTTAATTTTAATTGGAAGATTTAGACTTTATGATTTGTTTATGTATCAACAAAATATTTGATTTATTTTTATGTCTTTACCTTTAAGATTAATTTGATTTGTTTCTAGACTAGCAGAAACAAATCGTACTCCTTTTGATTTTGCTGAGGGGGAGTCTGAATTAGTATCAGGGTTTAATGTTGAATATAGAAGAGGGGGGTTTGCTTTAATTTTTATGGCTGAATATGCAAATATTTTATTTATAAGTTTTTTATTTGTTGTTATATTTATAGGGGCTGATTTTTTAAATTTTACAATATTTATCTATGTGGTTTTCATTTCTTTTTTGTTTATTTGAGTTCGGGGTACATTACCTCGATTTCGTTATGATAAACTTATATATTTAGCTTGAAAGAGATTTTTATCCGTTTCGTTATTTTTTTTATTTTATTTTTTTGGGTTAAAGCTTTTTCTATTCACCTTTGTTATTTAGTTAATAAAATTTAGTAGTGCAAGTTAATAAGAATTTAAAATATCTTTTTTTATATTTTCAAAATATATACTTGTTTCAAGTTCATTAACTATATTTTTAAATTAGGTTATTTTTTAAATATAATTTTATCTCATATTCTTGATGAGATAAACAAAATTGGAAATTTAATAAAGTACAATACTGTTAAAGTTTGTCCAAGAAGAATATAAGGGTCTTCTACTGGGCAAGCCCCAATTCATGTTAATAAAATAACTAAAATAAAATAAATTCATGTTAAAATTTTATTTAATGGGTAGAATTTATTATTTTGTATCTTTTTTTTTAGAAAAGGAAGAGAAAATAAAATTAAAATAGAAAATAGAAGAGCTAAAACTCCTCCAAGTTTATTAGGAATTGACCGAAGAATTGCATAGGCAAATAAAAAGTATCATTCTGGTTTAATATGAGGTGGGGTTACTAGAGGGTTAGCTGGAATAAAATTATCTGGGTCTCCTAGTATATTAGGGTCAATAAGAGTTAATATTATTAATCCTATAATTGCAATGATAAATCCAGCTAAGTCTTTAAATGAAAAGTATGGATGGAATATAATTTTATAAAGGTTTCTTTTAGTTCCTAGTGGATTATTAGATCCTGTTTGGTGAAGAAAAACTAAATGAACTATTGCTATTGCAAGAATTACAAAGGGTAAAATAAAATGAAAGGCAAAGAAACGATTAAGGGTTGCATTATCAATTGCGAATCCCCCCCAAATTCATTGAACAATATATCTTCCTAAATATGGAATTGCCGAGATTAAGTTAGTAATTACTGTAGCCCCTCAAAATGATATTTGTCCTCATGGTAAAACATATCCTAGGAAGGCTGTTGCTATAACTAGAAGAACTAAAATTACTCCAATATTTCATGTTTCTTTAAGGAAGTAAGATCTATAAAATATTCCTCGTCCAATATGTATATATAAGCAAATAAAAAATAGAGAGGCTGTATTAGCATGTAATGTTCGAATTAATCAGCCATAATTTACGTCACGTATAATGTGTACAACTCTATTAAATGCTATATCAATATTAGGGCAATAGTGTATTGTTAAAAATAATCCAGTTAAAATTTGAATTGTTAGACATATTCCTAGTAATGAACCAAAATTTCATAAAATTGAAATATTTCTTGGTGTTGGTAAGTCAATAAGAGTTATATTAACTAGTTTTAAAATAACATGTTTTTTTATTATTTTCATTAAATTTTTTGTCGTAAGGGTCCTGAGGAATTTCTTGAAATATTAACAATTGCAATAAGAGTAATAAATAGGTAAATAATTAAGATTCTTAAAATGAATTTTGAATTATTCAAGAAGTATTTATTTGGAGATATTTCATATATTGAAAATTTTGTTAATTCAATTGAGTCAATATTTTTAATTTGGTAAATTTCAGTATTAAAATAGAAAATATAAAAAAATATTGAAATAAAAATTATTGAAATTATAGTAATTATTAAGGGTTTAGAAAATTTAAATTTTTCATTTGATGCAATTCTTGTTATGTATATAAAAAGAATTAGTATTCCTCCAACTATTACTAAGAATAGTAAGTAGGAAATTCAAAAATTTAATGACATAAATCCTGTGATTATTGCAATTAAAATTGTTTGAATTAATAAGTTTAACCCTATAGTTAATGGATGTTTTAGAAATAAAGGTCTAATTGATAAAATTGAAATCAAAATTGTTAATATTATCATTTTTTTATCAAAGAATAGTTTAATTAAAATATTAATTTTGGAGATTAAAGATATTAAAAATTAATTTCTTTGAAGTTTTAAAAGTTTTTAACATATTTCTGATTTACAAGATCAGTGTTTTTAATTTAAACTATTAAAACTTATAAACAATTTATTTTTTTTTATGTGTTTAATTAGTTTAATTGTTTTAACATTAAAGTCTAAGCATTTATTATTAATATTAATAAGATTAGAATTTTTAGTAATTTATATTTTTTTTGGTTTGTTTATTATGATAATTCAAATAAATTATGAATATTATTTTATTATGGTTTTTTTAACTATAAGAGTTTGTGAAGGCACTTTAGGGCTATCTATTTTGGTTTCATTAATTCGTTCTTATGGAAATGATTATTTTCAAACTTTTAATGTTTTATGATAAAATTTTTATTTTTTATGTTTTTCTTGATTCCTTTAAGGTTTAAAAAGAAGATAGAATGAATAATTTCTTTATTATTTTTTATTTTGTTTTTTATATTTATTTTTACATTTTCTTTTAGAAAGGCATTTTTTAATATTTCTATATATTTGGGATGTGATTATATTTCTTATTTTTTTATTTTATTAACGTTATGAATTTTAGGGTTAATAATTTTGTCAAGAGAAAAAATTATTACAACTAATTTTTATAGAAAAATATTTATTTTTATATTAATACTTTTGATAATTAGATTGTTTTTAGTTTTTAGTTCAATAAATTTATTTATTTTTTACATTTTTTTTGAGGTTAGAGTAATTCCTACACTAATTTTAATTTTGGGTTGAGGGTATCAGCCTGAGCGAATTCAGGCTGGTATTTATATATTTTTTTATATACTTTTAACTTCTTTACCAATAATGGTTTCAATTTTTTATTTATATATAAAATTTAATTCTCTTGATTTTTTTAAATTTATATATTTAAATTCTTATTTGTTATTTTTTTGTTTAACAATAATTTTTATAGTAAAGATTCCTATGTATTTTGTTCATTTATGGCTTCCTAAGGCTCATGTAGAAGCTCCTGTTTCAGGATCAATAATTTTGGCAGGTATTATACTAAAATTAGGAGGGTATGGTTTAATACGTTTAATAAAGATTTTTATTTTTATTATTAATGATTTAAGAATTATTTTTATTTCTTTAAGTTTAGTTGGTAGATTAATTGTTTCATTTATATGTTTGGTACAAAGAGATATAAAGGCTTTAATTGCTTATTCTTCTGTTTCACATATAGGTTTAGTTTTAGCTGGTATTTTTACTTTTAGACTATGAGGGGTAACTGGTGCTTTTGTAATAATGTTAGCTCATGGTTTATGTTCATCAGGACTTTTTTGTTTATCTAATATTTCTTTTGAGCGTTTAGGGTCTCGTAGACTGTTTTTAGGGAAGGGGTTGATTAATTATATACCAAATTTAACATTTTGATGATTTTTATTTTGTTCTTCTAATATAGCTGCTCCTCCTTCATTAAATTTATTGGGTGAGATTATAATTATTAATAGATTAATTTGGTATAATTTAAATTTGGTTATTATTATTATGTTAGTTTCATTTTTTAGAGCTTCTTATAGATTATATTTATATTCTTTTAGACAGCATGGAAAATCAAGAAATATAATTTATTACTATTATTCTGGTTATGTTCGTGAGTATTTAACTTTAATATTACATTGGTTACCTTTAAATTTACTAGTTTTTGTAAGAGATTTAATAATTTAAATTATTGATCTAGATAGTTTAATAAAAATATTGATTTGTGGAATCGAAGTTATAGTTTTTATTTTAGATAATTTTGTGATGAGGTTATATTTTTTTGATAATATTAGTTACTTTTAGACTAAGAAGATTATTTTTTTTAAATGATTTTAGTCTAATAATTGAATATGAGGTGTTTAATTTAAACTCTTCAATTGTTTGTATATCAGTTTTATTAGATTGGATATCTTTATTGTTTATAAGTTTTGTTTTGTTGATTTCTTCAATAGTAATTTATTATAGTTATGAATATATACATGGAGATTTAAATTTAAGACGTTTTATTATTTTGGTAGTTTTATTTGTTGTTTCTATAATGTTTTTAATTATTAGACCTAATTTAATTAGAATTTTATTAGGTTGGGATGGGTTAGGTTTAATTTCTTATTGTTTAGTAATTTATTATCAAAATGTTAAGTCTTTTAATGCTGGTATATTAACTGCTTTGTCTAATCGTATTGGTGATGTAGCTTTATTAATAAGAATTGCTTGAATAATAAACTATGGTAGATGAAATTTTATTTATTATTTAGAATTTAAATCTAATGATTATTTTATAAATTTAATCATAATATTTGTTATTTTAGCTGGAATAACTAAGAGAGCTCAAATTCCTTTTTCTTCTTGGCTTCCAGCTGCTATGGCAGCTCCTACTCCTGTTTCTTCACTTGTTCATTCATCTACTTTAGTTACTGCAGGTGTTTATTTGCTTATTCGTTTTAATTATTCAATAAATTATTATATACTAGGGTTTTTGCTTTTTATTTCTTTATTAACAATGTTTATAGCTGGGTTGGGGGCTAATTTTGAATATGATTTAAAGAAAATTGTTGCTCTTTCAACTTTAAGTCAGTTAGGTTTAATAATTAGAGTCTTGTCATTAGGTGACTATATTTTAGCTTATTACCATTTATTAATACATGCTTTGTTTAAAGCATTATTATTTATATGTATAGGAATGATTATTCATAATTTAGGAGGATGTCAAGACATTCGTTTTATAGGGGGGTTAAGAACTCAGATACCTTTAACTTGTTTATTTTTGAATATTTCTAATCTTTCTTTATGTGGACTTCCATTTTTGACAGGATTTTATTCAAAGGATTTAATTTTAGAATTTATATCAATGAGATACTTAAATATATTTGTTTATTTTGTATTTTATTTTTCAATTGGTTTAACTGTTAGTTATTCATTTCGTTTAACAAAATTTGTTTTAATGAGAAAAAATAATTTGATAGTTTATATAAATATTAGAGAAGGAAAAATTATACTTAAGGGTATAATAGGTTTAATTATATTTGTTGTTTTTGGAGGAAGAATAATAAATTGAATAATATTTGATTCATTATATTTTATTTGTATCCCTTTAGTTATAAAGTTTATAGTTTTATTATATATTTCTTTAGGAATAATTATGGGGTATTTTTTTTCAATTTTTTTTAATTATTTTTATATTTTTATAAATAAAAGTTTATATTTTTATATGTTTGTTTCTGGGATATGAAATTTGCCAGTTATTTCAACTTTGGGTTTAAATTTTTATTTTTTAAATTTAGGTGTTAATTTTAAGAAGTTTGTTGATCAGGGTTGGTTTGAGTATGTTGGTAGACAAAATATTTATAATAATTTTAAGGATTATTCTTTAAATTTTCATTCTTTTTTAGTTAGAAATATTAAAATTTATATATTTATTTTTTTAGTTTGAATTATTTATATTCAGATAATTTAGAATTTTAATAGCTTATAGTTAAGAGCATGATATTGAAGATATTAAGGAAGTTTTAAACTTTAAAATAAATTAATATTTATAATAAAAATATATAATTTTACAATGAAAATGTAAGGTTTTTTTTAAACTATATAAATTAATTATTTTTAGTATATTAAAAGAAATATTAACAGATTACACTGCTAAAGAGGAAAGTTAGAAGCTTTCTCTTAAAATTATATATTTCTTTAATTGGAGATTAATCTCAGTTTTATTATTAACAGTAATATACCTCTTTTTGGTTTCAATTAAATAAGGATGAAAAATTCATCAAGGGCCTAGGTCGAAACTAGGTTCAAAATTTGATTCTTATTTAAGATAAATTTTTCAATATTTTTTAAATGCAAATTAAATATTTTAGTTTAAATTATTATCCTAGATCATTTATTTTGCTCAGGTTAAGGATCCTTGGTTTCATTCATGGACTAAACCAATAATAAGAATTAGTAAAAAAAATATAATTAAAATTCTAAAATTGATTAAACTTGAAATTTTAAGAAGAATTACTATTGGAATAATAAGAGAGATTTCAATATCAAAAATTAAGAAAATTATGGCAATTAAAAAAAATTGAAGAGAGAAAGGATTTCGGGAAAAAGATTTAGGATCAAATCCACACTCAAAAGGGGAAGATTTTTCTCGGTCAATAGTTGATTTTTTTGAAAAAATATTTACAATAACAATAAGAATTATTGTAATGATAATAATAAAAATTATTAAAATACTAAGAGTTGTAATTACTTGCACTTTTTGAAAGATCATTTAATTGGAAGTTAAATATAATATTTATACTATACAAATTATTTATCTACCTCATCAGTAGATAGAAAGGTAAAGAAATAATCAAACTACATCAACGAAGTGTCAGTATCAAGCTGCAGCTTCAAATCCAAAGTGATTAATTTTTGAGAAATGAATATTATTTAGGCGAAAAAAACAAGTTGCTAAAAAAATTGTTCCAATTAATACATGCAAACCATGAAATCCTGTTGCTATAAAAAATGTTGATCCGTAAACTGAATCTGCTATTGTAAAAGGAGAATTTAAATATTCATAGCCTTGAAGTATAGAAAAATAAATTCCTAAAATAATAGTGAATGCAAGTCTGATCATAGCTTGTCTATAATTATTTTCTATAATTCTATGATGAGATCATGTAATTGTAATACCTGAACTAACAAGAATTAGGGTGTTAAGAAGAGGAATTTGAGTTGGGTTAAAAGTTTCAATATTTATAGGAGGTCAGTTTATTCCTAATTCAATTGAGGGAGCTAATCTTCTATGAAAGAATCTTCAAAAAAATGATAAAAAGAAAAAAACTTCAGAAGTAATAAATAAAATTATTCCTCAACGAAGTCCTTTAGAAACAAATGAAGAGTGAAGACCTAAAAAAGATCTTTCACGAGTTACATCACGTCATCATTGGTACATAATTATTAATGTTGTTATTATTCTTAATAGTAGGAGGCTGTTATCATAGGTATGAAACCATTTTGTTATTCCTATTAATAAAGAGAAAGATCTAAAAGCTCCTAATAGGGGTCAAGGTCTTACATCAACTAAGTGGAAAGAGTGATTATTTTTCATTAATTTACTTCTCTAGAATAAAGAGTTCTTAAAATTGAAAATACATAAGCTTGAATTATAGCTACAGCAGATTCAAGAACAAACAATATAAGTTGGGAAATAATTAGGATTCTTAAGATTATTATTGAAATTTTATTACCTGAGTTTCCTAAAAGAGTTAAAAGGAGATGTCCTGCTATAATATTAGCAGTTAATCGAATGGCAAGAGTTAAAGGTCGAATAATATTTCTTGTAGTTTCAATACATACTATAAATGGTATTAAGGCTGGCGGGGTTCCTTGGGGAACTAGATGAGCAAACATGTGAATATAATTATTGATTCATCCAAATAGTATAAATCTTAATCATATAGGAAGAGCAAGGGACAAATTAAATGTTATGTGTCTTGTTGAAGAAAAAATATACGGAAATAATCTTGTTAAATTATTAATTAAAATAATTGTAAATAAAGAAATAAAAATTAAAGTTGATCCTTTATTAGTATTTAAATTAAGTAAAATTTTAAATTCTTTATTCAGATTAAATAAAATTTTGTTTCAAATTATAGAAAGACGAGAAGGGATTAATCAAAAAATTGATGGAAGAATTATAATTCTTAAAATTGCTCTTATTCAATTTAAGGACAAATTTATTGTTGATGAAGGGTCAAATGAAGAAAATAGGTTTCTTATCATTTTCAAGAAATTTTGTTTTTTAAGGTCTTGTTTTTTTCTCCTTGTGTATAAAATGATTTATTAAAATAGAAGTAGTTTAATGAATTAAAAATTAAAAAAATTATGATAAAAAAAATAAAGAGGTTTAATCAACTTAAAGGTGCTATTTGTGGGATTAAAAATTATTTATATAAATAATTTTAGTTTGACAAACTAATGTTATAAATTTAACTAAATTTTTCATTAGAAATAGATGTTAAACTATTATTAGGTGGTTTAAGAGACCAGTACTTACTTTCAGTCATCTAATGAAAAATTAGATTTTATTTTTTAATCATTTAATAAAATGATTAGGGGAAATTCTTTCAATAACAATAGGTATAAATCTATGATTTGTTCCACAAATTTCTGAGCATTGACCAAAAAATAATCCTGATCGATTAATAAAGAAAACTATTTGGTTTAGACGGCCTGGTGTAGCATCAACTTTTAATCCTATAGAAGGGATAGTTCAAGAATGAATAACATCAGTAGAAGTAACAATTATACGAATTTGTGAATAAAAAGGTAAAACTAGGCGATTATCAACATCAAGAAGACGAAAATTGAAGCTATTAGAAGAGTTCTCTCTATTTAAAAGATAGGACTCAATTTCAATATTTTTAAAATCTGAATATTCATAAGTTCAAAATCATTGATGACCAATAGATTTAATTGATAAATTTGGTTTTAGGGTTTCTTCAAGTATATAAAGAATTTTTAAAGATGGTAAAGCAATTAGAAGGAGGGTTAATGCTGGTGTTACAGTTCAAATTAATTCAATTTGTTGATTTTCTAACAAGAATCGGTTTACCTTTCTATTAAAAGCAATAGAAATTATTATGTAGGCAACAATAATTGTAATTACAATTAAAATTATTATTGTGTTATTATGGAAAAATGACAATTGTTCTATAAGTGGAGTTGCTCTATTTTGACAGTTTAAATCAAGTCATCTTATCATTTTAAATTTTATTAAAAAATTTAGTAATTCTAATAAAAAAATAATTTTTATATATGAATCTTAAATTCATTGCACTAATCTGCCATATTAGATAGATTTTAATTATTGGTAATTCTGGGTATCTATGTTCTATAGGAGGTGTTTTTTGAAGTCACTCAATTGATGAAGGAAGTTGAATTGAGTAAACAGACTTATTTAAAGAAACTAAACTTTCTCAAATAATGTAAATAAAGAAAATAACTCTAATAGTTGTAATTAGTGAACCAATTGAAGAAACAACATTTCAAGATATAAAGAGGTCTGGGTAGTCAGAATATCGACGAGGTATTCCTCTTAAACCTAAAAAATGTTGAGGGAAAAAGGTTAAATTAACACCAATGAATATTGAAAAGAATTGAATTTTTAAATGAGTTTGGTTTAAGGATACACCAGTAACTAAGGGAAATCAGTGAATTAAACCTCTTATAATAGCAAATACAGCACCTATAGAAAGGACATAGTGGAAGTGAGCAACTACATAATAAGTATCATGAAGAATAATATCAATTGATGAATTAGCTAAAATTACTCCTGTTAATCCTCCAACAGTGAATAGAAAAATAAATCCTGTTGCTCAAAGTATTTGAGGGGTTCAATCAATTTTTGATCCATGAAGAGTTGCTAATCATCTAAAAATTTTAATTCCTGTAGGAACAGCAATAATTATAGTTGCTGAAGTGAAATAAGCTCGTGTATCAACATCTATTCCTACTGTGAATATATGGTGGGCTCAAACTACAAATCCTAAAAGACCAATAGCTAGTATAGCATAAATTATACCAATACATCCAAATGTTTCCTTTTTTCCTCTTTCTTGAGAAACAATATGGGAAATTAAACCAAATCCTGGCAGAATTAGAATATAGACTTCTGGGTGACCAAAAAATCAAAATAGATGTTGATAAAGAATAGGATCTCCTCCTCCTATGGGGTCAAAGAATGAGGTATTAAGATTTCGGTCTGATAATAGTATTGTAATAGCACCCGCTAATACAGGTAAAGATAATAAAAGGAGAAGGGCAGTAATTCCTACTGATCAAACAAATAAAGGTATTTGGTCAAACTTTATTCTTGGTGGCTTTATATTTATAATTGTTGAAATAAAGTTTACTGCTCCTAAAATTGATGAAATTCCTGCTATATGAAGTCTAAAAATAGCAAGATCTACAGATGGGCCTCTATGGGCAATATTAGCTGATAGAGGAGGGTAAACAGTTCATCCAGTTCCTGCTCCTCTTTCTACTATTCTTCTTATTAAAAGAAATATAAGAGAAGGAGGGAGGAATCAAAATCTTATGTTGTTTATTCGTGGGAATGCTATGTCAGGAGCACCAAGTATAAGAGGAACGAGTCAATTACCAAAACCACCAATTATAATTGGTATAACTATAAAGAAAATTATAATAAATGCATGTGCTGTTACAATAACGTTATAAATTTGGTCATTACCAATTAGGGTTCCTGGTGTTCCAAGTTCTGCTCGAATTAGTAAGCTTAAAGCCAGACCAAGGGATCCTGATCAGGCTCCAAAAATAAAATATAAGGTTCCAATATCTTTATGATTTGTTGAGAATAATCATTTGTTAAGTGAAATGGCTGATAAAGGCAGTAAATTGTAAATTTACTTATGAAAAATTTTTCTTTCACTAATTAAATAAATATTTAGGTAATGTTTATTTTTAAATGAAACATAAAGGTCTTGTATTCATAAACTTGATTTTAAATTGCAAATTTAAAGGTGAATTAATATTCTAAGGCTTAAATATAAATTTAATGGAAACTTTGAAGGTTACTAGTTTAATTAACTTAAATCCTTCCTCCTTTTTTTTTCTTATTGTAATTTTTGGTTTAAGAATTTCGAGCTAACTCTAAAATTCCAAGAATTTCGAGCTAACTCTAAAATTCCAAGAATTTCGAGCTAACTCTAAAATTCCAAGAATTTCGAGCTAACTCTAAAATTCCAAGAATTTCGAGCTAACTCTAAAATTCCAAGAATTTCGAGCTAACTCAAAAATTCTAAGAATTTAGATTAATTCTTGGGATTTAGGGGGTTTAGTTAACTTGAAATTTAAGAATTAAAGTTGTTAAAAAATTCTAAGGTTTAAATTTAGAATTTTTTAAATATTGAAAAGGATTGTAATTATAATTAATCCAAAAATATTAATAAGGTTAGAAATTGAGATAATGGAAATTGTTCTGTTTCTGTTTTTAGAAAATCTATTTTTTTTAGAATTAAATAAGATAGAAAATATTATTAATTGAAAGTAAATAAAAATTATAAGAGTTGTTAGAATAATTAAAATAATTGATAGGAATAATCAGTTTTCTCAAATTAAAACTTGGATAGTTAGTCATTTGGAAACAAATCCAATTGTTGGGGGCAATCCTATAAATGACACAAATCCAATGATAAAAAATAGAATTATCTCTTTTTTATTTTTTAAAAAGGAAATTTGATTAATAAATAAAATTTTAAATTTATTAACAAAAATTACAACAATAAGGGTTGAAAATACATAAATTGAAAAATATAATATTCAAATAGTTTTTCTAAAAACTATTATTCTTATTATTCATCTTATATGATTAATTGACGAAAAAGCAAGAATTTTTTTTAGGTTAATTAAATTTAATCTTATTACTCTTCTGATAATGGCTGAAACAATAATAATGAATATAGTAAATATATTATTTGTTATATTGAATATGAATAGGATTATTGGGGCAATTTTTTGTCATGTTAAAATAATTAGTGAATTAAATCATGTTAATCCATAAATAATTTCTGGAAATCAAAAATGAAATGGGGCTATTCCAATTTTGATTAAAAAGGCAGAATTTATTATGATTAGATTAAAATTTGTAATATCTGAATTTCTATAAATGTTGCTATTAATTATTAATATTGTGATGTTAATAATAATGATTGAAGAAGCAATAGTTTGAACAATAAAGTATTTTACAGAAGCTTCTGAAGAGGTTGTTCTTGCTCTTCTGTATATAAGTGGAATAATTGCAAGTAGGTTTATTTCTAATCCTATTCATATTCCTAGCCAGGATGTTGCTCTAATAGAAATTAGAGTTCTTAAAATTAATAAGTTAAGAAATAAAAATTTAAAATTTTTGTTTATTAAAAAGAGAATTAAAATTCATAGTTAGGGTATGAGCCTAAAAGCTTTACTTAGCTTATCTTTTTATAATTTAGTATAAGATGTACAAAAATTTTTGAAATTTTTAGTGGTAGTTTAATTCTATTAATTATAAAAACTTAATGAAAGTAAAAAATTTACATGTTTTATTCTATCAAAATAATCCTTTTTCAGGCATTTCATT